AAAATTTTGTTTGAAATTTTAGTATTGAGATTTATTTAAGAATTTTTTCTCGTAGATTTTAGGCTATTGTGTGACGCAAAAGTGTGTAATTAAAATGTTATGTATTATATATAACACGTAATGATATAAGCTAATACTACCAAAATTTGTTGGCTTTGGTGCGTTCAGCCGAGCCTTTCTTGGTTTCGGGGTTTGACAAGAATAACCGGATTTGCTGAGCGTAGGGGGTAGGGGGGTTTAACGCGCGTAAACCAAAAGGGGGCATATAGTATAAGGTTGTATTGAGTAAGGATATAGTATGCACTTGAGATAAACGTATGTAATTCTTAAGTTATGTCTTATATCATTCATAAATATAATCACAAACAAGAAAAATGTACCACCTTAATCCTACATTACCGTGTGCACTCTGATATGCAGATGAAAGGAAGACAAAAAAAGAACCTATGCCTATAAAAGAATGCCCGGCTTGTGGGGTAACGAGACATATGTACCATACCATTAACCGGATGCCAGTATAACTGAAAGAGTGTGGATTAAAAATTCCATGCCCGTGAGATTTGAACCAGATGCAAGGAATAATTAATAATATACCGTATTTCCAGTGTTGTCCCTGATTCTATCATGGATAATATGCAATTATATAAACTGGTTGGTGGTTTCTTACTACATTAATATTTTCTTTATAAATTTATGTTGGGAGCGTCCAAGGTAAAATGGGGAGGACGACTTTTAGTTAGGTCAAGGACTTACTCAATTTAAAAGAATTTAAATTGGAATGAAAATAATATGCTTATGTATACCTTAAATATTAGTACTTGCTTTATGGTCTAAATATTTTATTGGTGATTATACATTAATGTACTAGTACATTAATGTAATATTATGCATAATATGTACTATACCATATACGGTACAGAAAATAGTTTAATTCAGAATTCTGGCTTTGGGAGCCAGGGGTGAGAGTTAAAATCTCTTTTTTCTGGCGCTAGGGAGGAGTTTAACCTCCAATCTTCGGATTACAAGACCGATGCTTTAAAGCTAAGCTACTAGAGCAAGCTCATTCTAATGCTTTATTTTCTAGTCAGCCGGCGAGTGGCATTAGGACTAGGAATAATGCGAAATATAGGACGGATGCAATTTGTCCAATAATAACAAATGGGTGTTCTACTGGTATTCCCCCAATTCATGTTAAAATAATTATGTCCGCAACAAGTGTTCAAAAGAGGAATTGGGTAATTGGTCGGAACGTCAGTCCTCGTTGTTTGGATGTGTGGAGAATTGGTACTACTATTAGGACAAGAATAGAAAATAGGAGGGCCAGGACTCCTCCGAGTTTATTTGGGATGGATCGTAAGATGGCATAGGCAAATAGGAAGTATCATTCGGGCTTAATATGGGGTGGTGTTACTAGTGGATTTGCTGGTGTAAAATTATCTGGATCTCCTAGTAAGTTAGGGGAGAATAGTGATAGAGAGGTGAGTGCAAGTAATATTACTACAAACCCGAGTAGGTCTTTGTATGAAAAATAAGGGTGGAAGGTGATTTTGTCTGCGTCTGAGTTTAGGCCGGCTGGGTTATTTGATCCTGTTTCATGAAGAAATAGTAGGTGGAGAATGGTAGCTGCGGCAACGACAAATGGGAGTAGGAAGTGGAAGGCAAAGAATCGTGTTAGTGTTGCATTATCTACTGAGAAGCCCCCTCAAATTCATTGTACTAAGGTGTCTCCTACATAGGGGACTGCGGACAGTAGGTTGGTAATAACTGTGGCACCTCAAAATGATATTTGTCCTCATGGTAGGACGTAGCCTACAAAGGCTGTTATCATTACCAGTAGTAGGAGTACCACTCCGATGTTTCAGGTCTCTTTGTATAAGTAAGATCCGTAGTACAATCCTCGGGCAACATGCATATAAATGCAGATGAAGAAGAATGATGCTCCATTAGCGTGTATATTTCGGATTAATCATCCATAGTTAACATCACGGCAAATGTGGGCTACTGAGGAGAATGCAGTGGAAATATCAGATGTGTAGTGCATAGCTAAGAATAGCCCGGTGAGGATTTGCGTGATTAAGCATAGTCCTAATAATGACCCAAAGTTTCATCATACGGAAATGTTAGAGGGGGCGGGGAGATCAACTAGTGCATCGTTAGCGATTTTGATCAGGGGGTGTGTTTTTCGTAGGCTTGCCATTAGGGTTCTTATAGTTGAATAACAACGGTGGTTCTTCAAGTCACTGGTCTTGGTTAAAATCCAAGTAGGAATTATGACTTATCTTGTATCATTATTATTGATAGCCTTAATTGTTGGATTGGTTGCTGTAGCTTCTAATCCCGCGCCTTATTTTGCTGCTTTTGGTTTAGTGGTGGCAGCTGGGGTTGGATGTGGGGTGTTAATTGGTCACGGGGGGTCTTTTTTATCTTTAGTTCTTTTTTTAATTTATTTAGGTGGGATACTTGTAGTGTTTGCTTATTCAGCAGCTTTGGCTGCTGAGCCTTTCCCGGAGGCTTGGGGGGATCGTTCTGTTGTTGGGTATGTACTAATTTATTTATTAGGTGTTGGGCTAGTGGCTGGAATGTTTTGGGAAAGCTGATATGAGGGGTCCTGAGTTGTAATTGATAGTTTGAAGGAGCTTTCTATATTACGGGGGGATACTAGCGGGGTTGCAGTCATATACTCGTCTGGTGGGGGAATGCTAATTATTTGTGCGTGGGTATTGTTATTAACCTTATTTGTAGTGTTGGAGTTGGCTCGGGGGCTTGGTCGTGGTACAATTCGTGCAGTTTAGAGTATTGTTAGTAGAATGGCAAGTGTTGTTGATAATAAAAAGATTGTTAAATAGGTTTTGATTATACCCCGCTGGATATCACTAATAGTTTTGGCCATTTTAATTTGGGCGGATGATGTTCCTTTTGGCCCTACTGCTTCAAATCAGGTCTGGTCCACCAGTTGTGTTGCGATTGATTGTCCGAGAGTTAGGTTTAATTTTGGAATTGCTCGGTGGATGATTGCGGGGAAGAAGCCTAACATGTTGGAGAAGTGGTGGGGTGGGGTTAGGGGGTTGATTTTAAATTGCTTGCTGGTTAGTGCTGTTAGCTCTATGGCTACCAATAATCCAATAATTGTTACTGCAAGGGCGGCTATTTTAAGGGCTGTGGGTATGGTTATAATTGGCGTTTTTATGGGCAAGAAGTTTGATGTAATAATAAGGCCTGCAATAATACTTCCTCAGGCAAGTCGTTTAATAGGGTTAATTACTGACGGGTTGTTTTCGTTAATTGGGGAGAGAGGGAGGAATCGGGGGGTGCCCATGGTAACGAAAAATACTACTCGTAGGCTGTAGATTGCAGTAAATGATGTGGCGATAAGGGTTAGGGTGAGGGCCCAGGCGTTTAGGTAAGAGGTATTTAGGGCTTCAATGATGGCGTCTTTTGAGAAGAATCCTGCTAAAAAGGGGGTTCCTGTGAGGGCTAGACTGCCAATGGTTAGACATGTTGAGGTAAGTGGTAGTAAATTTTGCAGTCCTCCTATTTTTCGGATATCTTGTTCGTCATTTAGGCTGTGGATGATTGAGCCTGAACATAAAAATAATATTGCCTTGAAGAAGGCATGGGTACAGATGTGTAAAAATGCCAATTGGGGTTGGTTGAGGCCAATTGTAACTATTATAAGTCCTAGCTGACTTGATGTTGAAAATGCTACGATTTTCTTGATGTCGTTTTGTGTTAGGGCACAGGCGGCTGTAAATAGGGTAGTTAAGGCTCCTAGGCAAAGACAGGTTGTTAGTGCCAGGTTGTTATTTTCCATAATTGGGTGGAGTCGGATAAGTAAGAAAATACCGGCAACAACTATGGTGCTGGAATGAAGTAGGGCAGAGACTGGCGTAGGACCTTCCATGGCGGAGGGCAACCATGGGTGTAGACCAAATTGGGCTGACTTACCGGTTGCTGCCAGAATTAATCCTATGAGGGGAAGTGTTATATCAGAAGTTTTTGAGAGAAAAAAGATTTGTTGAATTTCTCATGAGTTTAGGTTTACTGCAATTCAGGCCATGCTTATAATTAGCCCAATATCTCCTACTCGGTTATATAAAACAGCTTGGAGGGCAGCTGTGTTAGCATCGGTTCGCCCATATCATCAGCCGATCAGAAGGAATGACATAATCCCTACTCCCTCCCATCCAATAAAAAGTTGAAATAGATTGTTGGCAGTTACGAGAATAATTATGGCTACTAAGAATAAGAGTAAATATTTGAAGAACCGATTTATATTTGGGTCGGAGTGTATGTATCAGGATGCGAATTCAAGAATTGATCAGGTTACATAGAGGGCAATGGGGGTAAAAATAAGGGAGTAGTGGTCAAATTTGAAGCTAATATGAATGTCGAATAGGGCAGTATTTATTCAGTGTCAGTTGGTAACAATTACTTCGGCTCCTTGGTCCAGAAATAACATTAAGGGCAATAGGCTAATGAAAAATGCAGTGCTTACTGCGGTTTTAACGTGTGTGACTGCCCACTTTGAGTTTTGGGGGGTTGGGTTAAGTGAGGTTATAAGGGGGTAGATGAGAATTATAACAACTAGAATTAGTGAGGATGATAAGATTATGGTTGTTGGGTGCATAGCTTTTACTTGGATTTGCACCAAGAGTTTTTGGTTCCTAAGACCAACGGATGAGCTGTTATCCTTTAAAAGCGTAAGGAAGCCATGGAGTTTAACCATGGATGTAAGAATTAGCAGTGCTTATTGCCTCTGGCCTTCCTCGGTGAGTAAGAGGATTTTAACCTCCATTTCTAGAATCACAATCTAATGTTTTAAGTTAAACTATACTTACTAATAGCATCAGCCTCATATAAGTTCTGGCTTGATTACTAAAAGGATAACGGGTAGGAGGTGGAGCACTATTAATAAGTGTTCTCGAGTATGAAATGGTGATAGCCCTTTAATGTGGTTTGGTGTTGGGCCTCGTTGAGTTATTAAAAATAGGTACAAAGAGTAGCCTGCTGTGATCAGGGTTCCGACCCCTGTGAGGACAATAGTTCATGGGGACCAGTTGAATAATGCGGTAATAATTATAAGTTCTCCTATGAGGTTGGGAAGAGGGGGTAATGCTAGGTTGGCCAAGTTAGCAATGAATCACCAAGCTGCTGCCAGTGGAAAGATTATTTGAAGGCCTCGGGCTAGTACTATGGTTCGGCTGTGGGTTCGTTCATAAGCGGTGTTGGCCAGGCAGAATAATGCGGAGGATACTAATCCATGGGCAATTATTAAAATAATTGCGCCCGTAAATCCCCAAGGGGTCTGGATTAAAATGCCTCCTGCCACCAGGCCCATGTGGCTGACAGATGAATAGGCAATTAGGGACTTTAAGTCTGTCTGTCGCAAGCAAATTGATCCGGTTATGATAATGCCTCATAGTGCTAGAATAATAAATGGGTAGGCCAGTTCTTTTGACAGTGGGTCTAGTATAACTATTATTCGCATTATACCATATCCTCCGAGTTTTAAGAGCACTGCGGCTAGTACTATAGACCCTGCTACTGGGGCTTCAACGTGGGCCTTTGGCAACCATAGGTGAATTCCATAAAGTGGTATTTTAACTAGAAATGCGATTAGACATCCGGCCCATCAGAGGTTGTGACCTCAGGAGTTGAGTGTAAGGGGTTGGGAGTATTGTAGAATTAATATTGAAAGGGTTCCTGTGGTTTGCTGGAGAAGAAGGAGGGCGATTAATAATGGCAGGGATCCTGCCAGGGTGTAGAATAGAAAATAGGTTCCGGCGTTTAGGCGTTCAGTCTGGTTCCCCCACCGGGTAATAATAATTAGGGTGGGGATGAGTGTGGCTTCAAATATAATGTAAAATATAATGATTTCTGTGGCCCCAAACGCCATGATTAGGAAGGTTTGTAATGAGGCCAGGAGTGTAATGTAGAGGCGTTGTCGATTGAGTGGTTCAGGGTAGATGTGGTTTTGGCTGGCTAAAATTATTAGGGGGAGGAGTCAACATGTTAGGACTAGCAAAGGGGTGGAGAGGGGGTCTGTGGCTAGATATATGTTAGAGGCCGATCATCCGGTGTCTGATGTTCATTTTAGTCAGGTAAGGCTGATGAGGGCAATTAATAGGCTTTGTGCAGTTGTTGTTGGCCATAATCATTTAGGTGATGATAGTCAGATCGTAGGAAATAATATTATTGTGGGGATTAGTACTTTTAGCATTGTAGGAGATTGAGGTTTTGTAGTCGGTCAGTTCCATGGGTTCGGGCAGTGGCGACTAAGAGTGCTAGGCCTGCACTGGCTTCACAGGCGGAGAAGGCTAGTAGGAGTATAGGGGCTGCAGAAAATATGGTTGATTCAAATTGTATGGCCCATAGGGCTAATGCAATAAATAGTGATAATATTATTCCCTCTAGACAAAGTAGTGCAGAGAGCAGGTGGGTGCGGTGGAATGCTAGGCCTATTAGACCCAGCATGAAAGCTGAGCTAAAGCTGAAGTGTACGGGTGTCATAAGGGGGCCGTGGAATTAAACCACGATTTTCTGAGCCGAAATCAGAGGTCTTGTGTTGGACTAACCCCCTATTCTGCCCACTCTAGGCCCCCTTGAGTTCATTCATAAACTAGCCCTAGTGTAAGCAGAATTAGGACGGCGGCGGCCCAGAAAAAGGTTTCGGTGGGATTATGTAATTGATCTCCCCATGGCAGTGGGAGGAGAAGGGCAATTTCTAGGTCAAAAAGTAGAAATAAGATAGCCACTAAGAAAAATCGTAGGGAGAATGGAAGTCGGGCGGACCCCAATGGGTCAAAGCCGCACTCATAGGGTGAGAGTTTTTCTGCATCTGGGCTTATTTGTGGGAGTCAAAAAGATACAATTGCTAGTACTATGGAGAGGGTTACTGTAATGGTCAAAATTGTAACAACTAAGTTCATTATCTTTCCTTGGGGTTTAACCAAGACTGGGTGATTGGAAGTCACTCGTACTAAATTGAATACTAGAAAGATATGAGCCTCATCAATAAATTGATACGTAAAGGAATAGTCATACTACGTCTACAAAGTGTCAGTATCATGCGGCAGCTTCAAAGCCGAAGTGGTGTTCAGATGTGAAGTGATATTGGATTTGGCGAAGTAGGCAGACAGCTAGGAACGAGGATCCGATGATGACGTGTAGTCCGTGAAATCCTGTGGCCACGAAAAATGTTGAGCCATAAACTCCGTCTGCAATTGTGAAAGGTGCCTCGTAATATTCTATGGCTTGCAGGGCAGTGAAGTAGAGGCCTAGAATAATTGTTAGTGCGAGGGATTGGATGGCTTGTTTACGTGCCCCTTCTATTAGGCTGTGGTGGGCTCATGTTACTGTAACTCCTGATGCTAGAAGGACAGCTGTATTTAATAGTGGGACCTCAAATGGGTCTAGGGTAATAATTCCTGTTGGGGGTCAGCATCCTCCTAGTTCTGGTGTGGGTGCTAAGCTGGAGTGGTAGAAGGCCCAGAAGAACCCAAGGAAAAAGAATACTTCGGACGTGATAAATAGAATTATTCCGTATCGTAGGCCTTTTTGTACTGGTGGCGTGTGATGGCCTTGAAATGTCCCTTCTCGGATGATATCTCGTCATCATTGATACATAGTAAGGAGAAGAAGTACTAGTCCAAGGGTTATGAGTGTAGTGGAGTGGAAGTGGAACCAGATTGCTAGGCCGGACGTTATTAGTAAAGCTCCGATTGCGCCGGTTAGTGGTCATGGGCTTGGATCAACCATGTGATATGCATGTGCTTGGTGGGCCATTAAACGTTCTCTTGCAGGTAGAGGCTGAGTAGAAGGACGAACACATAGGCTTGAATTATTGCTACTGCGACTTCTAGAAGTGTAAGGAGAAATAGGACAGTGGCTGTCAAGATTGCAACTGTTGGTATCATAGGAAATAGTACGAAAACGGCGGTGGCAATTAATTGAATCAATAGGTGTCCTGCGGTGAGATTGGCTGTTAGTCGAACACCTAGGGCTAGTGGTCGAATAAATAGGCTAATTGTTTCGATAATAATTAGTACGGGGATTAGTGGAATAGGGGTACCTTCTGGCAGTAGATGTCCTAGGGCTACTGTTGGTTGGTTGCGCATTCCAATAATAACTGTAGCAAGTCATAGTGGGACGGCGAACCCTATATTTAATGATAGTTGTGTTGTTGGGGTAAATGTATATGGTAGAAGCCCAAGTATGTTGATGGTGATTAGAAATAGTATTAGTGAGGTCAGTAGAAGTGCCCACTTATGGCCTCCCACGTTTAGTGGTAATATAAGTTGGTTGGTGAATCGACTTATAAGTCATCCTTGGATTGTGATTAAACGGTTATTAATTCATCGTGATGTTGGGGTGGGGTACAAAACTCATGGCAAGGTGATTGCAATGGCAATTAGGGGAATGCCCAAATAAGACGGGCTTGCAAATTGGTCAAAAAAGCTTATTGCCATGGTCAGTCTCAGGATTCAGTTTTATGCTTTTCAGAGTCTAGGTGGGTTGGCTCATTAGGCAGCATGTGATTTATTACCTTAGTTGGGATGATAGTTAAAAATATTAATCATGAAAATACTAAAATTGCGAATCAAGGGGCGGGGTTTAATTGGGGCATTTCACTAGGGGTGGTTGGGAGGCACCATTCTTTGGCTTAAAAGGCCAATGCTGAGGTCCAAATTTAGCTTCCTAGTGAGGCGTCTTCTAGTATAAGTGAGGATCAGTTTTCAAAGTGTTCAAGAGGAACTGCTTCTACTACAATGGGCATGAAGCTATGGTTTGCTCCGCAAATTTCAGAGCATTGGCCGTAGAATACTCCTGGGCGGGAGGCGATGAAAGCTGTTTGATTAAGACGTCCTGGAACTGCGTCTATTTTTACTCCGAGGGATGGAACAGCTCAGGAGTGTAGTACGTCTTCAGCGGAGACAAGGATACGGATGGGGGACTCCATGGGAACAACCATTCGGTGGTCTGTTTCAAGAAGTCGGAATTGTCCGGGGGTGAGGTCTTGAGTCGGAATTATATATGAGTCGAAACCTAGATTTTCGTAGTCGGTGTACTCGTAACTTCAGTATCATTGATGTCCTATGGCTTTAATTGTCAAGTGAGGGTCATTAATCTCATCTATAAGGTAAAGAATTCGTAGGGAGGGGAGGGCAATTAGAACAAGAATTACAGCTGGTAGTACGGTTCATACAATCTCAATTTCTTGGGAGTCTAGGATATACTTGTTTGTGAGCTTTGTTGATACTATTGCAACAATAATATAAAGTACCAAAGTACTAATTAAGAATACAATCATTAAAGCGTGGTCGTGGAAGTGAAGAAGCTCTTCTATTACGGGTGATGCCGCGTCTTGGAATCCTAATTGTGTGGGATGTGCCATTAAGCCTAAGGCTTAAGACATGCAGGGGTTTAACCTACTATTCCACCTCGACAAGGTGGTGTAATTTGCGAGTTTACTAATGTCTTTATAAGAAAGTGACAGAGTGGTTTATGTGGCTGGCTTGAAACCAGCATATGGGGGTTCAATTCCTCCCTTTCTCGCTAATTTGACTGAACTTGTACAAATGCGGGCTCTTCAAATGTGTGGTAAGGAGGAGGGCATCCGTGTAGTCATTCCACATTTGTTGCGGTCAGTTCTACAGATGAGACTTCCCGTTTGGCAGCAAAGGCCTCTCATAGGATGAAGAGGAATATAATTACTGCTACTAATGAGATCAGGGATCCAATAGAGGATACTGTGTTTCATAGGGTGTAGGCGTCTGGGTAGTCTGAGTAACGTCGTGGTATTCCCGCCAAGCCAAGGAAGTGCTGAGGGAAGAATGTAAGGTTTACGCCAATAAATATTACCCCAAAGTGGATTTTTGTCCATGTGCTGTGCAGGGTGTATCCTGAAAATAGGGGGAATCAGTGTACGAAGGCTGCCATGATGGCAAACACGGCCCCCATTGACAGTACGTAGTGGAAGTGTGCGACCACATAATATGTGTCGTGTAGAACGATGTCTAATGATGAATTGGCTAGTACAATTCCTGTTAAACCTCCCACCGTAAATAAGAAGATAAAGCCAAGGGCTCAGAGTAGGGGTGTTTCTCATTTAATTGATCCTCCGTGGAGTGTGGCTAGTCAGCTAAAGACTTTGACGCCAGTTGGAATGGCAATGATTATTGTCGCAGATGTAAAGTATGCGCGGGTGTCTACATCTATCCCAACTGTAAATATGTGGTGAGCTCACACAATAAATCCTAGTAGGCCAATTGCTATTATGGCTCAGACCATTCCTATATAGCCAAATGGCTCTTTTTTGCCTGCATAATAGGCTACAACGTGGGAAATAATACCAAATCCTGGCAAGATCAGAATATATACCTCTGGGTGTCCAAAGAATCAGAACAGGTGTTGATAAAGAATGGGGTCTCCTCCTCCTGCAGGGTCGAAGAATGTAGTGTTTAGGTTTCGATCTGTTAAGAGCATAGTAATTCCGGCGGCCAGGACTGGCAGGGACAGGAGGAGGAGGACAGCGGTTACAAGAACAGATCATACGAATAAGGGGGTTTGATATTGTGAGATGGCTGGGGGTTTTATATTAATTGTTGTTGTAATGAAGTTAATTGCCCCTAAAATGGATGACACACCTGCCAGGTGGAGGGAGAAAATAGTTAGGTCTACGGATGCACCTGCATGGGCTAAATTACCCGCTAATGGGGGATAAACTGTCCATCCGGTTCCGGCCCCCGCTTCAACACCAGACGAGGATAGCAGGAGAAGGAAAGATGGCGGTAGAAGTCAGAAGCTCATGTTATTTATTCGAGGGAATGCTATGTCAGGGGCTCCGATCATTAATGGGACGAGTCAGTTACCAAACCCTCCAATGAGAATTGGTATTACTATAAAGAAAATTATAACAAAGGCGTGTGCGGTAACAATAACATTATAAATTTGATCATCTCCTAGGAGAGATCCTGGCTGGCTTAGTTCAGCTCGAATTAGTAGACTTAGGGCAGTACCAACTATCCCGGCTCAGGCACCAAATACTAGGTAGAGGGTGCCAATGTCTTTGTGGTTGGTAGAGAAGAATCAGCGTGTGATTGCCACAGGTAGGATGGCCGAAGTAGGTGGTGGGTTGTAGCCCCAAAGATAGAGGTTAGAGTCCTCTTCCTATCAAGTCCCGTGGTAGAGAATATATTAGATTGCAAATCTAAAGACGCAGATTGACGTCTGCCGGGGCTTTCCCGCCTTACTCGGCTAACGGCGGGAAAGATAGATGAATGCCCGCTGGTTTAGGCGCTTAGCTGTTAACTAAGAGTTTGTAGGATCGAGGCCTTCTCATCTAGTAAGGCCTTAGCTTAATTAAAGTGTCTGGGTTGCATTCAGAAGATGTGAGATAAAGTCTCGCAGGTCTTATTCAGGGACTGAGAGATTTTAACTCCCACTTAGAGCTTTGAAGGTTCTTGGTCTAATTTATCCTAAGTCCCTAGGTGGCTAGTGCTAGAATAGCTGGGGTAATGGGCAGTAATCCCAGTGCAATCATTGTAGATAGGGCAAGAGCGGTTGTTGATTGGGTTGTTTTAACTCGTCAGGGTGTTGTGGCGTTTGTTGTGTTGGGTGAGATAGTGAGGGTTATTGCGTAGCATAGTCGTAGGTAGAAGTAAAGGCTGAGTAGGGCAGCTAAGGCCATTATTGTTGCGGTGAGTGGAAGTTCTTGTTTTGCTATTTCTTGAAGGATTAGTCATTTAGGTATAAAACCTGTTAGTGGGGGGAGGCCTCCGAGTGAGAGTAGAGCTAAAGCTGTGGTCGATGCCAGGACTGGGGTTTTTGACCATATTGTTGTCAGGGTACTAATTTTTGTGGCTGATGCTAGTTTTAGGGATAGAAATGCGGCGGATGTTATAAAAATATATATGCCAAATGCGAGCATGGTTAGTTGGGGAGCGTGTTGTAAGATAATAATTATCCAGCCCATGTGTGCGATTGAGGAATAGGCTAAGATTTTTCGGATTTGGGTTTGATTAAGTCCTCCTCAGCCTCCAATTAATGTGGATAAAAGTCCTAGTAGGGTGAGTACTAAGGGATCAATAGTTGGGGCTACTTGGATGATTAGGGCAAATGGGGCTAGTTTCTGTCAAGTTGACAGAATTAGTCCCGTAAGAAGGTCAAGCCCTTGGAGTACCTCTGGGAGTCAGAAATGTATTGGTGCTAGGCCGGCTTTTAGTGCTAGGGCAGTAATTATTATTGTGGAGGCAATTGGGTGGGAGAGGTTATTAATGTCCCACTCACCCGTGACTCATGCATTTGTTGTTGCGGCAAAAAGAATTATTGCTGCGGCGGTTGCCTGTGTTAGGAAATATTTCGTGGTTGCCTCAACTGCTCGTGGGTGATGTTGTTGAGCCATTAGTGGGGTAATTGCTAGGGTATTAATTTCTAGCCCTATTCAGGCTAGTAGTCAGTGGGAGCTGGCAAAGGTTAGGGTGGTTCCTATCCCTAAACTAGATAGAAGGATAGCAAGTACGTAAGGGTTCATTGATAGGGGAGGGGGTTTAACCGTCATGTTCGGGGTATGGGCCCGAAAGCTTAATTAGCTGACCTTATCATAGGAAGTGGTGTAGAGGAAGCACCAGGAGTTTTGATCTCCTGAGTATGGGTTCAATTCCCTTCTTTCTAGGAACTGGGGGGACTTTAACCCACATAAGCCACTCTATCAAAGTGGTCCTTGGAAATTCAGGCACGGTTCCGTTAGGCCTATAATTGAGGAGGCAGTCCTGCGAGTGCAATGGGGAGGGCGGTATGTCATAGGACCAGGGCTAGGGTGAGGGGGAGGAAGTTTTTTCAGACTAGGTGTATTAGCTGGTCATATCGGAATCGGGGGTATGAGGCTCGTACCCATAAAAAAATTATTGACAGGAGCGCAGCTTTGGTCATTAAATTAATTGTCGTGAGTTCTGGAATTAGGGGTGTGTGTGAAGCGCCCAGAAATAAAATAGCGGAGAGGGTATTTATTAGCAGGATGTTGGCATATTCGGCTAGAAAAAATAGGGCGAATGGGCCTCCAGCATACTCAACGTTAAATCCTGATACTAATTCGGATTCACCCTCGGTCAGGTCAAATGGTGCACGGTTTGTTTCGGCCAGAGTGGAGATATATCATATTGCGGCTAGTGGTCAGGCGGGAATTAAGAGTCAGATGCTTTCCTGGGTAATGCTAAATGTTTGTAGTGTATATCCTCCGGAGAAGATAATGATAGACAACAAAATTAGTCCTAGGCTCACTTCGTATGAGATTGTCTGGGCCACAGCTCGGAGAGCACCAATTAATGCGTATTTTGAGTTGGATGCTCACCCTGAGCCTAAGATCGAGTATACTGCCAGGCTAGACAGGGCTAGTACAAATAGAATTCCTAGGTTGAGGTTTGTTACTGGGTGGGGTATTGGCATGGGTGCTCATAGAGTTATGGCCAGGGTTAGTGCAAGCATTGGGGCTGCCAGAAATAAAAACGGGGATGATGTGGATGGGCGGATGGGTTCTTTAATAAATAGCTTAACCCCATCGGCAATTGGTTGAAGGAGTCCGTAGGGCCCTACGATGTTTGGGCCTTTTCGTAGCTGTATATAGCCTAGTACTTTTCGTTCAATAAGTGTTAGGAAGGCTACAGCCAATAGGACAGGGACGATGTATGCGAGGGGATTAATTAAGTAGGTTAATAGAGTGTTTAGCATAACTAAGAAGAGGATTTGAACCTCTGGCTGAAAGGGCTTAGGCCTTTTGCAATTACCATGCTCTGCCATCTTAGTGTGGCCTTATTTTGGCCCAATGTTTGGGTCCTCTCTTTATTTAATTTAGTTGTCTTCATTAATTAGGGGCAAGGCGTGCTTTTAGCATGGGCCTTTTCTTTCCGGTCCTTTCGTACTAGGAAAAATGACATTACAGATAGAAACTGACCTGGATTGCTCCGGTCTGAACTCAGATCACGTAGGACTTTAATCGTTGAACAAACGAACCCTTAATAGCGGCTTGCACCATTAGGATGTCCTGATCCAACATCGAGGTCGTAAACCCTCTCGTCGATATGGACTCTTGGAGAGGATTGCGCTGTTATCCCTAGGGTAACTTGGTTCGTTGATCGGCCGTAAGGCCGGATCATAGTTGGTCAGAATTTCTGTGACTTAGAAGTGTCATTCTTGGTTTTAGGGTTTGTCCCAGTCCACTTGGAGGATCTTTTATTCTCCATGGTCGCCCCAACCGAAGGTAAAGTTCCATTTTCTATTAGGTTTGTACTTATTAAGTAAGCTGCTTGACGTAGGTGGGCTTGTACCTTAAGCTCCAAAGGGTCGTCTCGTCTTGTATTTTTATACCCGCTTCTGCACGGGTAGATCAATTTCACTGACTTGAAAAGGGAGACAGCTAAGCCCTCGTTTGGCCATTCATACAGGTCTTCATTTAAAAGACAAGTGATTGCGCTACCTTTGCACGGTCAAAATACCGCGGCCGTTGAACTTGTGGTCACTGGGCAGGCTGGACCTCCTATACATAGTGATTTGCAGGAGGCGATGTTTTTGGTAAACAGGCGAGGCTTGTGTTTGCCGAGTTCCTTCCTTTTCTTTTAGTCTTTCCCTGGAAGCACTCCAGTGTGGGGTTAACGACTTTTGTGTGTGGGATTTTCTTGATTTTTCTGTAATCCACATTGCCCTCTTTTTTGGGCTCGTTAATGTCCAGTGGTTTGTCCGATCTGGATTACACTTGTGCTGGGAGAGGGTCATGCCCTCTTATTACTCATTTTAGCATGGTTTCTTCCATGTTGGCATGGAATAGCCTAATATTTTTAGGGGAGTTGAATATTTTATCAGTATAATAAACTTCGTGTCGTTTGAGCTTTAACGCTTTCTATTCAGATGGCTGCTTTTAGGCCCACTGAGACGACTGGTTTTAAAAAGTGTGATTCTTATCCTCCTGTTAAAGGTTGTGTCCTTGGTTAAAGGGGCTGTACCCCCTTTAACTAACTCTCGTGTTTCTCTTTTATGCTTAATAAGATGTTTCTTGGTTGATTAAAGGGGTACGAGGCTGAACTTCTATTCATTTCTTAGGCAACCAGCTATCACCAAGTTCGGTAGGCTTATCACCTCTACCCGGGGCTCTTCCCACTCTTTTGCCACAGAGACGGGTTCGCCCAGTCAGGCTGTCCCGGGGTAGCTCACTTGGTTTCGGGGGTTCAAACTGAAGGTCACTTTGCTTGTGGGGTGCTGGCTAAATCATGATGCAAAAGGTACGAGGGGCGAGCTCTGCTTTTTTATGCTTATATGGGTTGTTTCATTACTTTTTCAGCTTTCCCTTGCGGTACTTTCTCTATTGCTTGGGTTAACCTTTTCCGTCTCCCGTACTAAGGTGGTAAAATGGTTTAGTTTATTGGTTTAGTCAATGTCATATTATTTATGTTATTAGGTTATTCTGGTTATTAAGCTAGCTGTTTGGCTCAGGGCGATCCAACTTGCATGGATGTCTTCTCGGTGTAAGGGAGATGCTTGACTATCTCAGCCACGTCCTGGGTTTGAGCCAAGTGCACCTTCCGGTACACTTACCATGTTACGACTTGCCTCCCCTTGTCGGCGCTTTGGTGTTAAAAACATTTATGCTAGGTGACAGGGGAGAGTGACGGGCGGTGTGTACGCGCCTCAGAGCCGGGTTCAAAAGGACACTCTTTTTCCTTTTTACTACTAAATCCTCCTTTGAGTAATTCTTTCAGGTTACTGTTCGTAATTGTTCTGTGGCAGAAAATGTAGCCCATTTCTTCCCACTTCGTACGCTACACCTCGACCTGACGTTTTGGAATATATCCATTTAGCTTACTGTTAATCCTTCACAGGGTAAGCTGACGACGGCGGTATATAGGCGGGGATGACCAGAAGTGGTGAGGTTTAACGGGGGTTATCGGTTCTAGAACAGGCTCCTCTAGGGGGGTCTAAGGCACCGCCAAGTCCTTTGGGTTTTAAGCTGACGCTCGTAGTACCCTGGCGGACGTTTGTTGTGGGATAACGTCTAGGTTTACGGCTGAGCATAGTGGGGTATCTAATCCCAGTTTGTTTCTCAGTTTTCGTGGGGTCGGGTGGGCTGGGTTAAAGCTACTTTCGTTTATTGGGCTTCGGATGCTTAGGAGCGTATGACGGCCAAAAGGCCCTTTGGCTTTAAAATTTTGCCTTCCTTAACCACCCTTTACGCCGTGTTCATCGACTGGGGCCTCTCGTATAACCGCGGTGGCTGGCACGAGTTTTACCGGCCCTCTTAGCACTAACTAAGTCAAGTTTTCACTCATGGCTTAATGTCTATCACTGCTGAATTCCCTTGGGGGTGTGGCGTGGCAAGGCGTCTTGGGCTGAAGTTAGTGCCTGATGCCTGCTCCTCGTCCCCGGGCGGGGGATTAAGGGCATCCTCACAGGGTTGCGGATACTTGCATGTGTAAGTCGTGCTAAAGCTGATGGCAAAGTCAGGACCAAGCCTTTGTGCGTGCGGGGCTTTCTAGGGCCCATCTTAGCATCTTCAATGCCATGCTTTATTTTAAGCTACACCAGC